ATTTGCCAATTCATTCAATTGTGAAATAAAATTTCATAACGTGCGTATCTAGGGAATAGTCGCTTTAAAGTGAATTCTCCCTAGATACATAACCTATTCAATTGAATTCCGGATCTATTCGGATTCCCGTATCTGTTATTGAGCTTAACATTGTTCCTTTTTCGAAAAAAGTGGAAATCTATCTTAATGCATTGAAAACTAATTTTTCGGTAAATCCATTGAAAAATCTTTTTCTAGAATGCTCAATATCTGTTTTAGATCTTCTATGCGAAAATGTTTCATTTTCATAAGATCTTCTTGACTGTTATTCAAAAGGTCCAACAGTGTATATATATTGGACTTTTTGAGGCAATTATAGATCTTCGGAGATAATTCTGATTGGTCAATAAAAATAGATTGCAATGCTTTTTGTTTTTTTCTTAGTTTAGCCAAGTTATCATGAAAGGTAAAGGGAGTTAAAGGAGTTATGTGTTGATTGTCCTCGAAATAAAAACTTTCTTTTTCTGTATGTAAAAAGGGAAGAAATAAATCAATCAAATTCCGGGAGGCTTCATGAAGTGCTTCTTTCGGAGTTAAACTTCCATTTGTCCATATTTCAAGAAAGAGTATCTCTTGTTTCTCATTCCCATTACCATAAGAATGAATACTATAATTCACATTTCGAACAGGCATGAATACAGCATCTATAGGATAACTTCCATCTTGAAAATGATTTGTCGTTTTTATAAGATATCCCCGATTCCTCTCAATTTGTAATCCAATACACAAATCAATTGGTTCCGTCAAGCTAACTATATGTTGTGTATTATCAACGATTTCTACATAGGGCGGTGAGACGATATCTTGAGCAGTTATATATCCGGGACCCCTGACACAAATGGATGCGTTGCAAGTTCCATATAGATTACTTTTCAATACAATTTCTTTCAAATTCATTAAAATTTCATGGACTGACTCCTGAACACCCACTATGGTAGAATATTCATGTGGTATTTTCTCAGATTTTGCGCGTGTGATGCATGTTCCTTCTATTTCTCCAAGCAAAGCTCTTCGCATCGCAATGCCTATTGTGTCAGCTTGGCCTTTCATAAGTGGAGACAGAATAAAGCGTCCATAATAAAGACGCTTACTGTCTGCTCTTAATTCAACGCACTTCCACTCTAGTGTTTGAATAGATACTCTTACTTTCTCTTGAACCATAGTCATTTTATTTGATAAGATCATTGAATCGTTTATTTCTCTTGTTTATCTTCAAACCCCTTCAATCTTTATTTCTACACACGTCTTTTTTTTGGAGGCCTACAGCCATTATGGGGCAGAGGAGTTACATCACGTATGAAAGTTAATCGTATACCGCTTCTGCGAATAGCTCGTAATGCAGCATCTCTTCCGAGACCGGGACCTTTTATCATGACGTCGGCTCGTTTCATACCTTGATCCACTACTGTACGAATAGCATCTCCTACCGTGGTTTGAGCAGCAAACGGTGATCCTCTTCTTTTTCCCCTGAATTTACAAGTACCGGCAGAAGACCAAGAAACCACTTGACCCCGTACATCTGTAACAGTTACAATGGTATTATGAAAACTTGCTTGAACATGAATAACTCCCTTTGGGATTCTACGTGTACTCTTACGTGTACCAATACGCCCATTTCTACGTGAACCAATTCTCGGTATAGCTTTTGCCATATTTTATCATCTCATAAATATGAGTCAGAAATATATGGAGATATCCATTTTAGATCAAAAAACTTGTTTTATTTGTACACCACTCCTTAATTAAGATTAAGGAATATGATTATCCCTGCCGTTGTTTATGTCTTGGGTTGGAACAAATTACTATAATTCGTCCTCGCCTACGGATTAGGCGACATTTCTCACAAATCTTACGAACAGACGCTCTTATTTTCATATTTGTCATTCCTTTTCTTAACTCTGAATCTACTTCTTGGAAGAAAATAAGTTTCTGTCAAATTTTGATCTCAAATTATCCTTCCACGATAAGAAATGCGAAAGTTGAAAAAACAACACCTAATCTTTGTCTTTCGAATCCTTATTTTGAAGTCGATAAATTATACGTCCTCTGGTTGAATCATAACGACTTACTTCAACTTTCACTCTATCGCCCGGAAGTATCCGTATAAAACTACGTCGGATCTTTCCTGAAATATAACCTAGAATCAAATCTTCATTATCTAAACGAACCCGGAACATACCATTGGGAAGTGATTCAGTAATTAAACCCTCATGAATAATTTTTTTTTCTTGCATTAAAACCTCATTTCAAGTATTAAAAAATAGAGGAGGGACATTATTAGACAACCTGCCCCCCTTTTTCAAAATAGGAAGTTAGAAATATATATAATTCTAATATTAGAAGGATTACCATATATAACACAAAATTTCTCCGCCGATTCTTTCTAGTCGAGCCTCTCGGTCTGTCATTATACCTCGAGAAGTAGAAAGAATTACAACCCCCATCCCGCCTAAAATTCTAGGAATTCGTTGATAGTTAGAATAGATTCGTAAACCGGGTCGACTGATCCGTTTTAAATTTAATAGCTTTCTATTTCTATAAGTTTTGAAAAGATTTTGATTATTTCGTCTATGTCGTAGGGTTAAAACCAAAAAAGCTTTGTTATTTTCTCGATGTTTTCTCGCATTTTCTATAAAACCCTCGCGTAAAAGTATTTTAACAATATTTTCAGTGATATTAGTAGATGCTATTCGCACCACTCCCTTTTTATCCATATCAGCATTTCGTATAGAGGTTATTATGTCAGCAATAGTATCCCTACCCATGATGAATGAAAATTTTTTGCCTCAAAATTAGGATATAATCAACATGTGTTTCTTGTTGTGTTTGTTTTTTTCTTTTTGATGAATATGAATTATTAAAGGTATATGCGTGAGACCCAATCTACTAAATGGATCTGAATCTAGTTCGTAATCTATTTTTGCTTTTTTTTTTTCAAATAATATAGCCACATCACGGTCTCGTTTTATAATACCTCGGGAGCTAATGAAACTATTTTAGTAAAATTGAACTGTCTCAACTCCCCGGCAATTGCACCAAAAACGCGAGTTCCTTCTGGATTTCCTTCTTGATCAATGAGAACTGCAGCATTGTCATCATATCGTATTATCATACCGTTGTCACGTTTGAGTTCTTTACAAGTACGTACAATTACAGCTCTGACCACTTTTCCTCTTTTTACATTTATAGGCATATTTGGCACTGCTTCTTTGATCACAGCAATAATAACGTCACCGATATGAGCATATCGTCGATTGGTAGCTCCTATGATTCGAATACACATCAATTTTCGAGCCCCGCTGTTATCCGCTACATTCAAATAGGTTTGAGGTTGAATCATATCATTTTTTTGAATCTGTTCTTTCAAGGCAGAGGGCGAAGAAAAAAGAAATATTTTTTGTCCAAAATAAAGAAACCCGCGCTTGCTATTTTTTTGAATCTCCAAGACAGCTATTGACCGATATCCTTTTAGTCTATTTTTCCTTTTAGTCTATTCTCCATTTTTATCCTGAAATAATGAATTGGGCGCGGATAGGCATTTTGGACGCTGCTATTGAAATAGCTTTTCTGGCTATATTTTCTGTTACTCCGCCCATTTCATAAAGTATTCGGCCCGGTTTAACAACAGCCACCCAAAATTCGGGGGATCCTTTCCCTGAACCCATCCGTGTTTCTGCGGGTCTTACTGTAACCGGTTTGTCTGGAAATATACGTACCCATGTTTTTCCACCACGCTGCGCATTTCGTGTCATTGCTCGTCGACCCGCTTCTATTTGTCTAGATGTGATCCAAGCAGGTTCAAGGGCCTGAAGAGCGTATTTTCCGAAACAAATATGATTACCTCGATAAGATATTCCCTTCATTCTGCCTCTATGGTGTTTACGGAATCTGGTTCTTTTAGGGTTATAGTCGATGGTTGGTTCTGAATTCCATCTCTACTACAGAACTGGACGTGAGAGTTTCTTCTCATCCAGCTCCTCGCGAATAGAATATTAAAGGATTTACAAATCTTTCATTTCAATTAAGACATATCTTAAGGTAAGATATACATTATTTAATGAAAAAATACATTATTTAATGAGAAAGATAAATACGGCGAATTATGTATTTATTTTACCTAATTTCTAATTTAGATAAAATTGATTAGTCATTTGTATATCTTATTTGTATAGATAACTAAATATATGAACTAACTCTTTCTATATCTAATTAGAATTTTTTGAATAGCTAATATTTCTTTTCTTCTATTCTTTAATTCTATTCTTTATTTATAATGTTAGAATGAATCGTTACTTTAGTTTGGTCCTTTATCCAAGTGGATTGACTCCAATTTTTTAATTCAACAAAGTTAGAGCTTTCGCGGGCGAATATTGACTCTTTCAATCGTTATTTCATTTGTAGGGTTGGCTCATGACTATTACGAGTAGATGAATGGGTCTCCGGTTCATTTCGCCATCCTGATCAATGAATCATTCGAATTCGTTTTCAATAGAATCTTTGGTATTCACAGGTTCCCTCGTTCCCATCGCTTCTTACTGAATGGTTAGGTCTTAATTCTACAATGGAGCTCCTAATAAAATTTGTTCTTGAGTCAATCTTCTCAGTCTTTATTGGCTCGAAGCTCTTCATTTTTTCGATGAGCCGATTCATTTCATTATAGATGAATCCGTATTGATGCTTTATTACATTGTCTTTTATGAGATGATTCATAGACCTTACATATGATTTATATTTGGAATTATCTATCATTGATATTTTTTTATCTCTTTCTCTCAACCTTCCCTTTATCCACACCCTTCATTCTCTATTTCGCTTTACAACTTAGAATCAAATGAATTTTTCTTTGATTTATTGAATAAACAAAAAATGAATCAGTTGCTACAATCATATGACCGAATATCATATTTTGACTGGTTCTTTGGATCCAGATAATGTGAAGTGATGGGTTGGTTATTAGTTCTATAGTTATGAATTTAGACTAAAGTCAGGGATTGGTCTTTTTTTTCAACTTAATCCTAAAACAACCAACGAGTCACACACTAAGCATAGCAATTTTAATTATATTAAACCATCAATCGAATTTTTATTCAACCCTATAGAATTAAGAATGAGAATTCTTCGTTTTGATTGAGAAGAAAAGAAGGAAGGGGCTTATTTTGTTTCATCGATGTAGAAAAGAAAAAGATAGGGAAAGGTTTATTATTCCCCGTCTATAAATATCCAAATTTTGATGCCTAATATCCCATGGATAGTGCGAACTGGATAGGAACAATAATCAATTTTAGCTCGAATAGTTTGTAGGGGAACCCTACCTTCTCTGATCCATTCGACACGTGCAATTTCGTTTCCATCAATACGACCCGCAATTTTTACTTGAATTCCTTTGGTATCTGCTTGGTCAGTTAATTCAATAGCCTTTTTCATTGCTTTGCGAACCGAAACCCTATTCTTTAATTGGTCAGCTATAAATTCGGCCAGAATATTAGGATTTCCATAAGGTTTTGGAATTCTTGTGATAGCAATGTTAAGTTTTGGGTTCACGCAAGAAATTTTTTTTTGTAGATTCCTCTGCAGTTTTTCAATTCCTTTTGGCCGATTTTCTGTTAATAATTTTGGGAACCCCATATAGATTATGACCTTTATCAAATCAATACTTTTTTGAATCTCTATATGTCCAATTCCCTCGACACCGGAAGCTATTTTCATATTTTTTTGTACATAATTCTTTATATAATTTCTTATTTTTTGATCTTCTTGTAGACCCTCAGGATAATTTTTTGGTTGTGCAAACCAAATGGAATGATGGCTTTGCGTTGTACCAAGTCTGAAACCAAGTGGATTTATTTTTTGTCCCATAGTCCCCCATTACTATACATATCACGATACGGCACATCTGTATACGTCTTTTGGCATTTAGGTTTTTTTGACCATTCAAGAAAGTTTCTTGGTACATACTCGGGTAAGGACAGATCTCTCACTTCAATAGTTATATGGCAGGTAGGTCTTTTTATCGGAAAGCTACGTCCTCGAGCTCGGGGTTTTAATTTTTTCACGGTAGTACCCTCGTTGACTTCAGCTTTACTAATGATTAAATTAGCTTCGTTGGAACCCATACTGTAACTCGCATTTGCTGCTGCAGAATAAACCAATTTAAAAATTTGATAACATGCTCGATAAGGCATGAGTTCTAGTATCATAACTGTTTCTTCGTAGGAACGTCCACGAATTTGATCAATGACTCTTCTTGCTTTGTGCGCAGACATAGCTATATGTTGACCTAAAGCGTATGCTTCTATTTGTTTCTTCACGAACATAAAGTTTCACTCCTACTAATGAATGATAAGGCATGTAGATAGATATATATCTAATCTCCTTTTATGAAAAAAAAATGGATGAACATTTCTTAACGGCGCGACCTATTATCGCCCTTTGCGTGTCCTTGGAAAGTTAAAGTAGGCGCAAATTCGCCCAATTTGTGGCCTACCATACGATCTGTGATATAAATAGGCAAATGCACGAGTCCGTTATGGATAGCAATAGTATGGCCAATCATTATGGGTATAATGGTAGATGCCCGGGACCACGTTGTTATGATTTTTTTTTCTGTTTTCATATTAAGCTTATCCATTTTTCTTAGTAAATGATTTGCTACAAAAGGTTTTTTTTTGCATGAACGTGTCACAGCTTACTCCTCTATTTTTCTTCTCTAAAGACGAAGAAAGAAATTAGATTTTCTCTCCTATTTACTACGTCGACGAAGAATGAAATTATCACTATATTTATTCTTTTTTCTCGTTCTTCTTCCAAGTGCAGGACAACCCCAAGGGGTTGCGGGTTTTTTTCTACCAATTGGGGCCCTCCCTTCACCACCCCCATGGGGATGGTCTACAGGGTTCATAACTACTCCTCTTACGACAGGACGCTTGCCTAGCCAACGCTTAGATCCGGCTCTACCCAAACTTTTCTGGTTTACCCTAACATTCCCCACTTGTCCGACTGTTGCCGAGCAGTTTTTGGATATCAAACGGACCTCCCCTGAAGGTAATTTTAATGTGGCCGATTTCCCCTCTTTTGCAATCAATTTCCCTACAGCACCTGCCGCTCTAGCTAATTGTCCGCCTCTTCCAAGTGTGATTTCTATGTTATGTATGGCCGTGCCTAAAGGCATATCGGTTGAAGTAGATTCTTTTTTTTTTTTTTATCAATCAAAATCCCTTCCCAAACTGTACAAGCTTCTTGCAAAGCATACAGCTTTCTGGATGTAGATGATATCTTTTTGCAGACAAATCTTAGATATATCATAGAATCGGGGTGGATATCTAAAAATTTAAATCTACCGAATGACTCTATGATCTTCTACATCCTCGGTTTTCCCGTTCCGTCATCTGGCTTGTGTTCTTCATGTAGCATTCAGACTGAATGACTCTATGAAATTACGTCGATATTTCCACATATTATGGGTAACGTAGGAGACATCTCTATTTTTCCCCGGGCGGATCTTTAGAATTCCCACTCTTTAGCTTTCAATTCGCCTCTGACCATCAAATGAAATTTGAATGCCTCCTCCTCTTAATCTTTGAAAGAAGGGGGTGCTTCTGGTTTTATAGATGCTTCAAACAACTTTGCCTTCTCCATATTAGTATATCTCGAGAGTCAATAATTTTATATGAGGAACTACTGAACTCAATCACTTGCTGCCGTTACTCTTCCGTTTTCTGAAGAGGTTTATCCTATAAGAGGTACTCCAATTGGATCAGTGATTGATTTCTAGGTTTTGTCGTAAACCTAATTGGTTACTTCCAATTACGTAAATCAATAGTTCAAACCGCACTCAAAGGTAGGGCATTTCCCATTTTTATAGGAACCTCGGTACCAGAAATAATGGTATCTCCAATTATAGCCCCTCTGGGATGTAAAATATATCTCTTCTCACCATCCCCATTGTGTATGAGACAAATGTATGCATTTCGATTAGGGTCATATTCTATGGTTATGATTCTACCATATATGTTTTTTTCATTCCGTCGAAAATCTATTTTACGGTATAGACGCTTGTGACCTCCCCCTCTATGCCCTGCGGTAATGATTCCTCTGGCATTACGACCTTTACCACAGCGGCGCTGTCCAGAGATCAAATTTTTTGGTGGATTGGATTTCACTTGGCTGTCTATGGTTCGATTGTGTGTGTTCCGGGTAGAAGTTTTGTATAAATATATGGCCATGTTCGTAAATATTTTTTTAAGTTTATTTAGTTCTAAAAGGTGGAATATAATAACCTGGTTCAAGCGTAATGATCATACGTCTGTAATGTGTTGTTTGTCCCATAATAGGTCCCATTCTTTTTCTTTTACCCTTTCTCGGAAGTCGATGACTATTCATAGTTATTATCTTGACACCAAAGAAGAGTTCAACCCAATGCTTTATTTCTGTACTAGTGAATCCTGATTCGACATTAAAAGTATATTTATTTTTCAATAATAACCGAATGCTTTTGTCTGCAGATACTGGATATTTGATTCCATCCATAAATCTATTGGATTCCTTAAGAGTTCTAGTCTGAATAAGAATGCGAGTTCTTACTGTTCATATATTATGATAGGAATATACCAATAGATTGGTAGGGGGGCTTTATTTCTCCTTATTTCATTATAATGAAAATGCATAGTATTTAACTGACATATGTTCTTGAAAAAACAGTCAGAAATAGATTGATTAATCTAAATAATAGTCCTCGCTGGGGGCGGATGTAGCCAAGTGGCTCAAGGCAGTGGATTGTGAATCCACCATGCGCGGGTTCAATTCCCGTCGTTCGCCCAACCCGCGGCCTATTTTTAGGATCTATTTGATATTGATCATGATCTGTGATATCCTAATAAATAGGAAGCCGATGACTATTCATAGCTATTACCATTGAGAGAGAGCCAATTCCAATAGGCTTATTGGAGGGTCCCATTGGCATGCATCCAGTAGGAATTGAACCTACGAATTCGCCAATTATGAGTTGGGTGCTTTAACCATTCAGCCATGGATGCTTAACAGGGATCCTCCTACATGGTGAATAACCAAATTTCAATTGAAATCAAATCTTTATCATAAAGCAATCTTATTTTCATTGTCATAAATGCATATTAAGAACGTAATCTTATTTTCGTTAAACGGAAGGAGGTATCCAAAAATGGTAGGAGTATCGAAAGCTTTTTTTTTGGAATTAAAAGAGATATTGAGAGAGATCAAGAGTTCTCGCTCTTTATTAGATTCATGGAACCAATTCAATTCAGTAGTATCTTTGATTCACATTTGTTTTTACCAAGAACGTTTTATAAAACTTTTTGACCCCCGAATTTGGAGTATTCTACTTTCACGCAATTCACAGGGTTCAACAAGGAATCGAGGTTTCAGGATCAGGGGTGTAATACTCTTTGTAGTAGTGGTACTTATCTATCGTATTAACAATCGAAATATGGTCGAAAGCAAAAATCTCTATTTGATAGGGCTTTTTCCTATACCTATGAATTCCATTGGGCCCAGAAACGATACATTGGAAGAATCCGTTGGGTCTTCCAATATCAATAGGTTGATTGTTTCGCTGCTCTCTCTTCCAAACGGAAAAAAGATCTCTGAGAGCTCTTTACTGAATCCGAAAGAGAGTACTCGGGTTCTCCCAATAACTAAAAAGCGTAGCATGCTTAAATCTAACTGGGTTTCGCGGTGGTGGAGGAACTGGATCGGAAAAAAGAGGGACTCTAGCCAATTGAAATTGAAAGGATTTTCTGATCAATCCAGAGATCCTTTGGATTCCATTAGGAATGGGGATTCGAAATATCACCCATGGATCACTCAAATGCAAAGAGAGCTTCAACAACTAAAAAAAGCAAGACCGATTCTTTGGGATCTTCAAACGGAACGAACAGAGATAGAAACGGAACGAACAGAGATAGAAACGGAACGAACAGAGATAGAA